CTCGAAGACAAAGAGAATCGGGCTTTTCCAAAGAATTACTGCAGCTTTCCCACTCCCTTTGATTATCATATACAAAAAAGTATCTTCCACTTTCCTACCAAATCTCTTTTTATTCTGGCACATAAATGAAGGGATCGAAGAGATTTTGGCAGATCATGTTCACCAAGAAATGACCCGAAATTGGATCTTGGTCTATTTGAGATTGTTCTTTTTAATCGTAATCAAAGATGTTTTCTTGTCTCTCGTTTCTTTTCTGAATAAATTGAAGAACCTAATGGATCGAACTCATCCTTGGCTGCTACGAAACATATCGGCCTTGCGTTGCGGAAGGAACGTTCTGTTCTGTTTTGAGTTGGAGGCAAGAGCTCTTTCTTCAATAAAGGTTTGGAACCCTCTAGGAACTGAATCGCTAGAAAGATCTCTTCTTTCGTTTAAACCAAGTAGGCCCTAAACCAAAGCTTTGATCGCTGTGCTTTCCCCTTATTGTTAGTCCTCTTACCATACACCACTTCGAATGGTTACTTTCCCCCTTACTTAACATAGGCCGATTTACATCGTTTTTATAGGCAAACTCTGCAGTTGGAAGAACTTATTCCCACTTGCTCGGTCTCCCTTGCACTAAGCTCCTCAGCAAGTCTTCCAGTAAACCGACGACTGGAGTCTGGCCGTCCTGAGTGATAAGCACTGCTAAACCTCAGTTCAGTGCCCAATTTCTTCCGTAGCACCCTCTATTAGGGGGCAGACTGGTGTCTTGATCGGACGTAATGCTCCCCTTTCGTCATAAGGCGTGGTTTCTCACCACCTAATGATGATATCATATCACGATCATGGGGTAGCCCGGTTCGAATTCCATATGCAGATTCTAATTGAAATCAAAAACCCGAAGCTTATTTAGTTCCAGATGATGCAAAGCCAATTAGAATTCCGGATCCAATCCCATCTCCCGACCTATACCTATAACTTCTTAAAATGTAGATTTGCCCGAACTTCTTTAATAAGGCGAGATGGAGACCTTGATTTGGACCCTCGTGATCGAGCTTTTGATTGTAAAGAACGCGGAGCCATAGTCAAACGATCCAAACCAGGTTGAGAGCGTCGAAGCTTATCCACCTGAAGCGCTCACTTCTACTCCTGTCCTGCTGTGGAAGCAGTGGCCGGAAGCTTCACTGTGGAGGCGGGCGGTCTGATGGAGCTGATTAGATCCACAACCGAGATGGAGCCATCCCTGGAACCCAGGAGCGAAGCTATCCCTCCTGAGACTGGCCCACAAGAATCCATTTCAGGATTCGAACCTGCAATACAAAGACTAACCATGGAGGTCACTGAAGCTGCTGAATCGACCTCTGAGAAAGAATAAGAACAAGAACTACTGCGGTTGAGGAACAAGCCGTCGTGGCTGCACCTGTCAAGTTACACGATCTTTCTGTTTGCCCGCTTTGATTAGGCTTTATTCCCGAGCGCTCTTTTTAAATGCTCTGGTGGAGCTGGAGAAGCAAGACTAGTCCTTATTAGTAAAGCTTCGGCCCTGCCTTTCTAATCGGCATCTTTTGATCGTTTCACTGTCATAATGGGACCACTACACTGGCCCGAGAAGGTGTGTAAACGGTCACTCTATAACTATAAGGTCTCAATGGACACTATTTTCATTTATCAAAAAAAAGAAAATAGGGACCTAATAAGCACAAAGCTATTACACAATCAAAGCCTTTTTCATCTCCTGCGAACAGACGCACAAGATAACCTTTGATACACGCCACTAGCTGTTTAACTACTTTACCGAGAACAGTCAAATCACACAATTCATTGGCTTCTCCTCTAAGGAAGTAAAAAAACCCCACATGCTCTTTATCATATCACCTATACGAATCCGAAGCTAACCCCTGCACCTGATTCATCCCCTTGAATAACGGGTTTGCCTGCGAGTCTTTCTTTGAATTTATGATGGAGAGACGGGGAAGATGAAAACAATAGATGTGATATACCGAAAAAAAAAAGGTAGAGGAGGCCTGTTGCCGAGACCCCGTCCTCTTGCAGAGGAGGCAAAGCACCGTAACCGTAATGAAAGTTCAGATCAAGTGCCAGAAGAAATGGTCGACTCTGAATCCGGATTGGTTTGAATCGAGAATGAAAGATTTTCTCTAAACTAGAAAACCGTCAAGAAAGGATCCCTCAACATGATGGACACTCGAAACCTTATCTATCTGGTTTGTGTAAGGAGGGAACCCATTTTACCTTTTCAGTAAAGGGGGAAACAAATAAAGTAGGAGACGAAAGACTAACATAGCGCTTCACGCCCAGAGGAAGATGCTTTCTTTTAGCCTACGCCTACGCCTTTCCCCTTTTAATAATAATAAGGTAAGCATCCAGCTCTCGATCCGGAGCTACTGCTTCAACAATCAACTGAGCTCAGGAAGTCAGGTTAAGACGTCGACTTATACAGGGTCTTTTCCGAGAAGATGAAAAACAATTCCTGTCTTGAAAGGTAAATCCCACTAAACAACACTTGTACGCTTGACATGAAAAGTAGAGGCAAGCAGAGTCAAAGGCCAAGCCTCAACCAGAAAAGGGGGACAGCCATGCCAATCCAAGCAGAGCAACTAGAAGCCCACTCTACCTTTTTTTCTTTATCTTAGACTTCGTTCTTCAAGGAGACCCATGTGCATTTCCTCTGTTCTGTGCTCTTGAACTCTTGATTCCCTTGTGCCTTTAGTTGAAGTATAGGTCGTCGATTCAATCTATCTTGATGGGATTTTTTCTTTTGTTGAGTGGTATAGAAGGGATTCCTCTAGTAGGTAGCGACAAGAGGCTACATCAATAGCTGAAACTTGTTTTTGGGTAGGGTAGGCTCGGAGTCAGAAGTCCTCTCTTTCCCAACCAAATAAGCATTTTTGGAAAGTTCATCTTCCCGCGGTCAAAACTAAACAACACTTGCGGATAACAATCAGACCTTACCCGGGACAGGGACCATACTAGAAAGCCTAATTAAAAAGAATTCGGCTCAATTCACATCTATGAGCGATGATTCCTGTATCTCTTGCTCGCTTCGATCGGACTCTGACAGCTTAGGGAAGAATGAAGGGTCGCTAACAAGGCCCCTAAATGACTGCTCAGAAGGCCTACCTATTTTTTTTCCTAATCCGTCACTTGCTCGTCCCTCTCTCATGAAAGATTTTCTCTCCTCTCCCGGCGGCTTAGCCGAACTACTTGAACCCGAGTCATTCGTTTCCTTAAGCCATGCCCTTACTTGACTCCCAAGACCGGATACGCAGCTAAGGACTGAAAGTACTTACTTGATAGAGTAAGGAAGGTGAAGGATCGCTTAGTGACCTTTAGTCCTGCAGGTAGCGAAAGTCTGATCAAGTGACTCGTAGCCCCTGTCACCTCCGTAATAGCCCCTTGCTTCCCGTGGTCTGAAGTAGCGGCTTCGCCTTGACGGCCTTGAGCAGCTGCAAGGACCCTATCTGTCCTGCTGCAGCTTGATCTTGACTAGCTTGGGGCATTCCCTCATGGCATGTGGCATGTAGCACCCACCTCTGGGCACATATGCTTTCTGCTTCTCCTCGTAGTCCGGCGTCCCGGCTTTCCATCACCACCCTTGGCAATGGCTTTTCCTTTCTCTCCCCTCTGTCCTTGATGGATGTTTTGGATGTGATCTTGTTCAGGACAGGAGATTCAGAGGCTGATCTGGTAGTCTCTTCTAGATTATCATCCTCCACCACAGTTTCCTCTTCCAAAGATAAAAATTTGTTAGGAGATAATTGCACATACAAATCTTTGGCATTAAAAAGATTTTTGACAGGAGAAAGAGAAGTAATAACTCTTTCTGCTCAGCCGAAGATGTAGGACAGTTCCTCTGAGAACTGATAGTAGCAGAATCCACTGGAGCAGCTGAACTAGTGGAAGGGGGTAGCTGAGGAAGGATCTCAAAAGTTTCCAAGATTTGCTTGCCTTCTTCTAATTCTTTTAGAGGACTTTGGACATTGGTTGTCAGAGTGTCCAGACAAGTCAGGCATTGCTTGGGTTTACACTGGTAAAAAGCATGTATCTCAACAAACACATCCTTAGATATTTCAACCTCAAACTTGTCAAGCAAAGGTTTGCTGGCATCCACTTCAATACAAATTCTAGCAAAGCTCACTTTTTGCATACTTTCAGTAATAGAATCAGCGTGCAAAGGCCTACCAATAGCACTTGCAATATGACTGAATCCAGAAGGTGACCATAATTCCACTGGAACATTATATAACTTCACCCACAAGGGAATCCATCTGTGAGTTTCCTTGGGCTTGGGATGCCAGAATTTCAGGATAATTGGTCTACCTGCAAAACAACCAGGGCCCTCCTTCCAGAACAGCTCTTCTAGCATCATCACTACAGAACCTCAAGAAGTGGAAACCATCCTCGTGGTAGATCACCTCGGTTAAGCCTTCTGAATCCCAAATTTGATGCGCAATGGAGTTAACAGCATAGAAAGGAAGCTTTTGTAGCCAACTAGACACTCACTCCATTTTTGATTAGCCTCCTCAATCACCTTCGTCTCGGTTTATGGAAAGTCGGAGCAACGTCTTCTTTCTCTTACGTCATTTTCTTCTCTAGTCTCTTTTTAAGCCTCAAAGCTCTAGTAGTGCATACACTGATTCTTGCTGTTGCTTCAGATAAGATGACTTAACGTCTTCAGGATGTCTTCAACGTTGGGTGGAAGGTGGTATTTTTATAAAGTCTTCCGCCGTCAACCCAAGAGGTCAAGAGGCGGTGCCCGTATGGTTACCACGTAAAGCGGATAGTTTTTACAACCGTAAAATCGAGGTGGAAATCTCTAAACTTTCCACCCAGGCGTAAAAACGGTTCTTGACAAAACTTAACGATTAAGCTTTGCATGGGAACACCTGTCTATGGAGGCTGTGAGAACAACTTCCTGATGGTTACGTTCTCAAGGAAGCAAGCCAATCCACGTAGGTCTTGATCCGATGTGGACGAAAAAGTCGATGTAGATATCCCACACAAATTAGCGTAGACCAAGTGCCAACCTTACGTAGATGGACTCGACCACTTAGCCAGCGTTGGTATGGAGAAAAGTAGTGGTAGTGTTAAGTAGTGAATTCCCCCTAACGTACATCGATCGTAACTCTTTGTTTATCTAGTGATATATAATTGTAATTTTACCTACTCATAATACCTCTTCTGAGACTTAGAGTGGAATACCTAGTTCTTCTCTTTCCTCTCGGCCTATAAAGAGATGATTCTTTCCCTTATACAGAGTAAGCTTAGTATGCCTTTCGGCAAAGAAGATTTGTTTGCTTTAGACTCCCCTGCGTCAAGTAGAAGCGACGATCGGACCAACCTGGTCTTTATTCGGATAAGGTGGGAAAGATTCTTCTTATTCCTTTCTTATCGGACTTAGGACGTAGCCTTATATCTCCTGCGGAAAGGTAAGAGATGTGTGCTTGTTTTAGTTTCTTTCGTAACCCCACCCACGTCCCCTATCAGTGGATTCTTTGAATGCCTTATTGTGGCATTGGTTCTGCTAATCCGTAAAAGGTCAGCGTGTGTAAAGCGTAATCAGTGTCTCAGTCGTTACTGCCTCGTGTAGTTTCGGTGAGGCAAATGTTGAAAGTCTGCGTGGAAGCGATACGTTAGCATTTCCTCGGTATATAACATACAACTCTTCTCATCGGATAGATTGTATTAGTTTCCTTACGAGGGTAACAACTCTCCTTTTTTCCAATACCCCGGTTTAGTAACAAAGGTAACAATTATCCTTCTGAAAGAACCCAGGTTGTTTTTAGATATATTTACATGTATGCGGCAAGGGTATAAGGAAGCGACCCTAGTCTGTGTAGCTGTTTTTCAGTAAATCGCTAATTGCATTCTTCCTGGCAGGGAAACATGTAGTTGGGGTGTGATAAAGAAATCCCGGCAGTATGTATGTATAGTGTTTCGGATATCAAACCGAGAAAGAGAAAGAAGAAGAAGCTTTCCCTCATCCGTAGCAGCCACTGCCTTGCCTGGAAAGACAGGAAAAAGAGGGCGGGCAAAGTCTTCACTCTGAACCTGAACTGGGTATCAAAAGATCGATACCATTGATAGGATATGTAATTCCATTCTTCCCATCCGATGAAAAGAACGCAACTCTAAGTCATTTACCGAATCATCAATGATAGAACCAGAGCAAAGACCATACTGTTAAAGCTTGACAGTCAGGTTCAAAAGAATAAATAAGATAAGCCGATTGATAAAGCAATCAGACTCATAGGTGCGGAAAACAAGCTGTATTGCTAAAGGCAGGCAGCTTCACACCAAAAAAGGGTATGTATTCCGGGGATTCCCTCTGGAAACTTTATCAGGGAGGGCTCATTGGTCGTCCCCCACCTGCTTATTCATCTTTAAACCTATCACTATGCCGCCTACCAATTGCCTTGCTTGAACGGCTAGAAAGAAGGGCTAGTGCTTGAAAGAACAGCTACTCGTTACCTACTCCGCTCCTGTGCTCTATCAAGCTTCAAGAAGAGTAAGGACTCTTTTCAATATCCGGTGTGTTCGTAGTAGCTCTAAGGCTATCTGCTGTTGAATAAGGGGTGTGGAGATGAATAAGTTCCGTGGCACTAATAGTAGTATACATTGTAATAAGAGCTGCTGTGGGACGTAAATCAGTAAGCGGTGTGATAGTTAGAAAGCTAACTTCATGCGTAAGCGGTGCTCTCTTTCCTCTTTTTGCAATAAGCGGTCTGTCTGGTCTTGTTGTTGAATGCTTATCCGTTGTTAGCGCTTTCGACTTCTCATCTCAGATGTCCATTCAACAAGAGCTATTGGGTACAGCCCTGCTAACTCGTATTCGTCTTTTAAGACAAGAGCTCCTAGGCAAGGAGGGACTTTTTCTTCTGTCTGTGCAAAACCTATTTGCCCAATCCTTGACATACTTATACTGGATGCCCGTACTAGAGAGGATATATAGAGAGTGTACGTGAGTCACGGAAAAAAGTAAAGTAAATCGGTTAGATTGTCCATTTATTCGAGAAGAGTAAGAGCTTCCCCGACAAGGACTGCTAATGAAGCCTCTTCGCCGACAATGGTATGAAGGAGGTTACTAAGTCATTTCAAAAGACTTTGATCTGATTCAATAGCAGGGGATTCAATAAGAGCAGATTGGTGCAAAAGAGCTAACATCCGATTTGTAAACAGACCGGCTTGGTACAGGCTTGCTTGCTTTCAAGAGTTTGACCGGTAAAGGACACCAACCGTCCTACTGCACTGGGGATAAAAAGAACCTTTCCGCATTCATCACAAGACTCTTCTCCTTAATAAAAATAGACTTGGCACTCTCATTCTGTTCTTCCTTTCAGCGGAATGAGAACCAAATCCTCAGCTTTTTCACCAACCTCGTAAAGAAGAGAGTGAAAGAGACCTGGCGTTCTATCCTTTGACCCTTGGACAGACAGGATCGCCTTTCCTTTGAAAGGGATCCAGTCTTTCTTAATGCCCTCGCCCTCAGTCTGCTTTGCTCCATCTGCGGCTATCAACCTGTTCCAAGTAAAAGGAAAGACCCAAAGAAAAATGTTAAAAGATTAACAGTGCACCTCGGTCATTCACTGAGATCCTATTCAATTCCTTATCTTTCTATGGCATTTGTCCTTTATTTAATTGATTGAAAGTAAAGAGTAAGAGGAAGACTGAATCTATCCCCTAATGAATGTCCGGTCCGATTGAAGTGAATGTCTAAACTCTTATTGAAAGGCTGATTCAGATGATTCAATAGATGCTCCTTCGAGGAAATTGCCTCCATATGTAAATGTAAAGGTAGTTCACAGAGATTTTCATGCCCTAGGATTCCTCCCCATATGGAACTGGGGTGAGGGATTATCATAAACCAGAGCAATAACCTAAAAAGATAACAAGCTAAAATGCGCATTTATATAAGCCAAGATCGTATGCTCACGAATCTTATGTCTTAGCGGAGGTTCCTACATTTAGAAGAGAAATGATATTTTTCTTTCTATTATCTTTTTAAGATAAGAGTAAGAATTCAAAAAAAAACTCTAAAAACAAAAAAAGAAACATAAAGAAGTTGCCCTTACCTTACCCTTATTCAAGCTTATTAGTCCTAGGTGTCATTAAATGCATGACTTTTACCTGCAAGACAAGATGATAACTTGGAAGGGAGCTGTTCTTTGAAAAAAGTGAGTATGTAAAGGGGGAGGTAGAATCAAAGGCGCTGATCTTGAAGCCTTAAAAAAAAAATGGATCTTTCCTAGATAATTAATATAAGAAGAAAAAGCTATTGATACAAAGTTCAAGTTTAAAGTGTAATGCTTTTCTGTGGAATGGTAACGTAACGATGATGAAGCTTCATAGATAAAGTGTAGTTGTATACATTTCCTAATCCGAAGAAAGAAAAAGAAGGTGGTCTGGGAATCCATCCAATTTTGGATTGGAATCAGGCCTGTGTGCTTAGAGATCTTTTGTATCTTTGTAAAAAGCTCTCTCTCTTAAATGAAAGATGCATATCCTCACCAGGGCAGAGAAAAGCACATTTTTGAACTTTATCACTGGATTTTAACTGATTTATGAGAATGCCACTACTCCTAGTGCTGTTTTTTGGCCGAGAAAGCTCGTTACCCTAGTATCAACATGCACAAGTTAAAGGGGTGCCTTCTATTCTATGGATTTTTACACGTACTATCCTCCAACCCACCTATTGGCGTGTCTGGGTGAATCGCTTGGCTCGATAGCTCCTTAAGCGAGAGATCGTTCATTTCTTAGGAGAATCATAATAATAAAGAGGGAAAGAAGCACGAAAAAGCCTAGCTTCCTGTCGATCCTTAGCTTGCTTTCCAACTTGCGTCAGATCCTTTTGCCCCTTACTCTACTGGATTGAAAGCGGCGGATGAAAAGAGAGTGAGGGAACTGACGGGAATAAGCTTATTAAGCCTGACCTCAGGGTAGGAAAAGATTTCATCACAAATGAACTTAGATCGAGGACGAATCCAATAGCGCGGCTATTTCATCCCCATCTCTTGTCCTTTCTTTAAGGAGGGACAAAGAATGGATCTTTCTGCTCTGAAGGGCAAGTAGTCTTGGTGCTAAGGAAATGGCTTCAAGAAGCGAGTAGAAATGTATCGAAGTCACTTCTGTATTCCAATTCTTTTTTTGTTCCCGGCTTACTCTAAGCTAGCGACAATCCGTTCTTTCAAAGTCACTAGAAAGAGAATAAAAGAAAAAAGGCTAAGATGAATTAGCTAACGAATGATCCTATACTATGGGAATGCTTTCATAAACTCTGATTTATCTTGCCGACTCTGAACGAATAGTTAGCGGTGAAGAAGAAAAAAGTAGTTGTTGCTTCTTGGCAGTTAGCTCTCCAGGTAGGTCACCGAGGGCGAGGGGAATAAATTCTAAGCTAAGCTCTTGCCATAGTTGTTGGAGAAAAAGCTAAACCCTTATAGTTGGCGTGCTAAGAGCAGCTAATTTCAGTGCTAGTTCCCCTAGATGTAGTTGGGGTGGTAGTTTTCTTTTTTCTTATTTATTTCTTTTTCTTTTTCTATTTTTATTATTAGTTTTTCTTAGAAGAGAGAAAGAGTAGAAACAAAGGGTACGCTCCCTAGAAGATTTTCTCGGGGCTGTTCACTTTCACTTGGTCGCCTGCTATCTTGAAACCTCTTTGCTTGCGGGGGAAGGAGTGGAAACGTCTGAGAGAGCGCTTCGCGAAAGAATCGTGTGGCGCGGTGAAAGGAAAGGTTTCCCGTTGGGGTTTCCGGCCTCCCTGGTCTTCACCTAATTGTGGAAGAGGGGAGGTGAGCTGAGTATCAACTCTCTCTCTCGCGCCTTTATTCAGCTTGTTCCTGTTCGTCTATTTGGGACGGGGTGGGCAGCCCACATACATGAAGAGAAGAAGAGAGGGGTGGGGTTCCTTGATATTAAGGTGTCAAGGCGGTCGAAGAAGGCCACAAGTGGAAGCAACCGATGCTTTGGTCATTCAGTTGACTCCTTGCTGCCAGTCCGTGCTTGCTGTCATGCTGGCAAAAGCAGGGGTTTCGGCCGGTTTTACCTACTATTGGATTTGAACCAATGACTCTCGCCGTATGAAAGCGATACTCTAACCGCTGAGTCAAGTAGGTCAAGCTGAGTCAAGTCAGAGAAAATAGACCCCTATAAGAAAAAGCCGCGCAACCAGAGTCCCCCTTACTATACAAGGGGGGGCGGAGCGCTAAGAAAGAGAAAGCGTTATCACTATACGAAATGAAGCAGCGGCTAGCACGCTAAGATCAACCACTTGGAGAACGTGGAACCTTTCTTTCTCGGTCGTCTGTCTTAATATAAGTGGATTCCGATTCATGCGGTCGTTCTCTGCTGCATTGGTGTTTTCACTCTCCACCATAAAAAAATGTTTCCACTATATCTCTCAGCAGTACTCAAAGGAAGTACGGCGGGTTAATCGAAGGTAGCGAGTCTTGGGTCTTTGTACGAGAAGGTTCCAATTCAAATGCTCTAAATGGGCTTTTGAGACCCATTATTGTCCAACAAGAGTGTCTTGCCTGCTTCTTCCTTTGGTGCCTAGTCTATAGGTCCAATCTCATCTGCTAGCGCTTATTTGTTGCTTGGTCCGGGCACATTCATCGATTTCTTTTTTTTGTTCTCGGGCAATGGGCATCGGTCCACATGAATCAAGCTAATCCCTTCTTTTTCGATAGCGATATCAATAAATGCATTCCACTTTCTCGATAGTATAAGTGGACCTCTCAAAGGTATAAGTAGACATTAGTCTTGCTGGTTCGGTCTTTTTCTTTTATTGTTTCTATGCCCACATTGACTAGTTTTAAAGCGCTGTTTAGTGACTTTCATGTCTTCTGCTACTTTGACTTTAGGAAGATTCTTACAGTCTTTTATGCCTTTTTTTAGGTTCACGAAGCCTTCCCCCAATTCTAGGATGCGTAGTAGCTCTAGTAAGTCCGTAGCTGGATCTGGATCAGGATGCGGAGTTTGAGCTGCGGGGTGGGGGAGAGATGGCTATGTCTATCCCATCCCTTCTTTGGTTCAGTCTTTGGTAGTAGGTGCGATATTGAAGGAGTTCAGGGCTAAGGGCTGGAGCTTTATTCCCACTCCCAGTAGTCTGTCTTCAGTAGTTCGCTTGGAAAGTAGTCTTTCGTAAGCAGGAGCGTAGCGCTTCGCAGGTGAAGGTGCAGGATTTGCTTCTTCCCCTTATAGTGGCTTCTGTTATTTTCACATAAATGTTATAATAAATCCTATCTCCCCCTATCTCTACTTCTGCTAACGAACGCTAGAATTGGGATATCGAGAAAGAAGGTAGACCGTAGAAGGTTCAACAAAGAAAAGCAAGAAAACGTAAGCCCTTGGGCTTACGTTTTTCAACTGCATCGTACCGGGAGGGGTCCGTACCTCCTTTAGATAGATAGGCCCCCGTGCTCCTAATGTAGAGCTAGAACTACTGCTACCGTGGAATCCGCGATCACACATGAGTACCTCGCCTTCCAAAAAAAGCGGCTGCTAATTGGCACTAATGCTAATGGGGACCATCGATCAAGAAGGACTTCGGAGACTGCAATCAAATTTAAAACAAATATATATAAATATGGAGCCAACTCTTCTAGTTGCGCCTCTAACCTTACTACGCTACCCAACCAGCTGATAAAAGGTATAATTCAGCAGGGCTAGAGGCACGAAATGCCGATCAAACCCGTTAAAGGAAGCCTAATCAAAGCAGGCAAACAAGAAGATCTGACTGAGTTGATGATGGACCGGATCTCGAAAGGCGAGAGACTTTGATAAAGACGTATGAGAAAGGGAGGGTCGAGAGAGGCTTATTGCACGATCCACCCAACTCAGCTAAGCTAATAAATGCTGCATAAGAGAGTGGGAGGCCGGCCCCTGCCCATCTGGAGGTGCACACCCATTTAGGAACATATGCAAAGGGGTAAAGAAAGAAGTTAATGGAGAACTACCAAATCCAATAACTTTGATTTGTTCGTATCATTCTGTCATCGATCACTGCTGGGTCGGTTGGTGAGTCACCCCAAAAAAAGCATCGAGAAAGGTCAAGCATATATGTTTTATGAAATGATCAGCGGTCTCATTTATGCTATGCCCTGCATCGTGTTCGTGTGTGTTTATTGAGCTTTCTTCACTTCAGCGCCATGCGCTTTGCTTCGCTTTATAGAAGAGAGAGACCGTTGTCTTGAGAGTGAAAAGCAAGCGCAAGCGATAGAAAGGATAGTCCCTCGCGCGTTCGCGCGAACTACTAGAAAATGGTGAGATCATTAGTGAAAGAAGGACCAACGACGATCCTATCCTAAAGGAGAAGGAGGAGTAGGAGGAGTCAGTCTTCTTTGAAGATCGAGGAAAAAATCGGACAATTATGCCATTCGGCAGAAGTCTTCTACAGAAGGAAAGCCTGTATCGAGTAAGTGGAGAGGAAAGATCTCCAGAGATTCTTATCTTATTCCATTCCAGTGGCTCGACCAGTAACCAATGGCGAAAACTAAAAAATCCATGGTTTCCCGGTAGAACCCTATTTCGCCCAAGTTGTTGCGGAACCGGAAAAAAGAAGCGGTTTTTCGCACAGCTTGCTCATAGTGCAGGTCCCACTTGTATATCGTATTTGGCCGAAGAAGCATCGGACAGGTTGGAGTTCTTACCTTCTTGGGACTCCATGGACCAAGATCTGCTTTCATTATATGGGCAATACCGATCTACTTTAGTAGATCATATGGATGTAGAAAAAGCTTCTGATTTTGATGAATTGGAAACATCTCTTTTCCATTTCTATTTACCTAGTTCATATCTTTGTTTCGTGTGTTCCCGGGAGGAATTCGATCTCTTCAATCTCGGGATACCACCTAAATAACTGCGGCCAAAAAGTAAAATAGGTCGGGAAGAAAGAGTCTGAGGTTGGGTCGGACGACATACATCTTGGTTGGTTCCACCACCAACTTTCTTTATGTGAGTGATTTTGACCCTTAGATTCTCCAAAAACATCTTTAGCCACTCTTTTAATGCAATTGGCCATCTTATACCACATCACAGAGGTTTCTTCCTATAAATTCCATTTCCCTTCCTCGTTATAAAGAGAAAGTCATTTGGCATACCTGCATGGATTAGATGTCCAGATAAACCCCCCGACCTGGGAAGTCTTTCGACCTCACTCACTTGATCAGCAAATGGGAAGCTTGAAAAAGCGGATTAGAGCTCCTTCTTCCGTAAAATAAAGCAAAACGGCTGCTGCAACTACAGGTGAAAGTGGCACGGGTCTTGTATGATGGAGAAAAAATGACCATAATCAAAAGGTAGAAAGCTACGGTTGAGTAGTGGGGTGGGGAAGTTCTTCCATTCCAAATCAGAATAGAAATAAGAACCCTGTCCCACGAGTGGAGGGAGGTTTTAGTCATCAATAGATACGAGATAGGTTCCAAATAAATTAATAGGAAAGGTACGGGCTACTTTATCTCTCGAGGTAAACCAGAATCAAAAGATAGACCAAATTCAATGGAGGATGGGGAGTATGGCTGAGATTCCAAATCTTAAGAGATTGAAAGAGTGTAGGGGACATATTCTACATCTTAATAGCCCCGTGCTTTATTAGCGCAGTGTTAGAGAAGGGAGGACCGAACAATATGACAGGGCAAGAGCTCCGCTTAGCTTAGTTAGGAAGGCAATATTTCGCGTGCTAAGGCGCGCGTAAGCATCAAAGCCCATAGCGCGATAGGAAAGAATCTTAGTCTGGGCGGCGGGCGGTGGGGAAGATAGTTCATATGATTTTTCCAAAGAATGATTCTCCAATCGTACATAATACAATACAAAACCGATTTTTCGACGCGGGAAGACGGTGGAGAAATAATAACAGCAGGCATTGAGAGGACACATGCTAAATGGTCTACCTACTTCGTTACAATGGTTCCTGATGAGAACTACCTAGATGCTGCATCAAGGTTGGTTGTTAGGGATGGGGTAGAAATGTAGTTTACGTTTCAACTGGATCAGTTCGCCCGCAGGGACGAATGAAGGAACGCTTTTCTTCGGAGAGAGAAATCCTGTTCCCTTCACCGCTCCGTGGGCTTCTGGAGGAGGAGCTAGAGAAAGGGTCCCTTGCTCAGTAGTTTCGAGGTCGTCCAAGACCAGACTTGAAAGAATTATTACTATTGGCAGGTCAAGCGGTTGGTTGGTGTCTGCATCCATCACCAAGGGAAGGAAGGCAGAAAGGATATTTACCAACACTACTGAAAGAGCACGGACTCGGCTTGGGAGCTCTCGCTCGGGCTACTAATCTCCTCTTCTTCTACTCATAAGAACCAGAACAGGCACTCGTAACCGTCCCTAACCTCTGTCTCTAACCTATTCCCTTTCCTCTGTCCTTTTACCCTTTGAACAGCAACCGGAAACAGGCATACAAGCAGGTCACGTCACTTCTTTGGTCTGCTCTGGTCAGGAACACAAGAAAAGGAAGGGGCAAAAAGCTCTCCTACGGTCACTGGCTTCTCTCCTCTGTTTTGAGAAGTGAAACGAAGTACTTCCCAACAGCCAACAGAAGCACGAGTCTAACGGTCTACAGAGTATCCCTGGGCTGATGGCTTTTCTTCCTTCTCTTAATACTTATGGGGTGTAGGTCTTGTCAGAGCCTTCTCGTCGTATTAGCTATCGAAATCGGGAAAGCACCGCTCTGGTCTATTAGCTCTTCTGCTCTGGCCAAAGTAAACTGGTATAATTCTCCTCCGGTCACTAGTTTTTAGTATGTATGGAATAGAATAGGAAAGCAGGCAATCGGTCTTTTTTCACTCCAGTTAGCTCGTCTCGTATTAGGAACCGGAAAGCAGGAAAGAAAGCTGGAATAGGAGTATTGGCTGTAGTCTTTCCTTTCCTGGCTTTGTGATCGACTATGATTCTGTCGTTCTCTTATAGGTTTCACTTCATTTATGAATATGAATTGGACTACACGGTAGTGCTTTCGGTTATAATAAGTAAAGGGGACCCAACCGCCAACCTTCCCCTTTCCCTGCCGACTTATATGCATGGCAAGGCCCACACCTCTTGACTTGAATCATATAGATAAATGACAAGGGTTAAAGTATGCACAGCGTCTCCTCGCCGATGTGAATGAGTAGACACCGCATCTCGACCTCTTTCCGCTTCATAAGGAAGGGCTTGCTCTCCCTCTTGGCCCCGTTGAGCGATCTATTCCCCCAGTCTACACCTGCGCTGCGGGGAGGATTTTTTTGTCAAAGAGGAGCGTAGTTTGATCGCAGCTTGTGGGGAGAAAGCTGAAGAACTTTTTGAATCGGTAGCGAAGAGATCGGACAGGGATAGGGCAACAAGGTTGAAATCCTTCGAAGAGAGCCCTGTTAACCACTCAACTCATTGGCTTTCCGCATCCTCACGGGGCCGCTCCGGACAAAGAACCGGCAAATCGAGTATGGAATTAGAGCTCGGGTGGGGATACTGCCTATCCAAGACGACGAAAGTTTTGATTCAACAACTGATAACCGCGAAAGGCAAACAAACTCGAACTGAATAAAAGTACAAGGCTGACTGACGATGAAAAAGGAAAGGAGTCTCTCTTGCTAGAGCGGGAGATAGCTTAACTTTTGGTCCTGTTTGGTTGGTTCCTTAAAAACCACAAAAGGATGGCGCAAGAGCAGCTGCGGCTAGGAATTAGAAGGGCCGTGGATTAGCTCGGGTAGTCTCAGTAGTGGGGAATACTCTAATGATATGTGGTTCCGTCAGGCGGGACTCCTACATTAGCGAAGAGAGCTCTCACAGGCCTTGATCCCGCAGCCACTTTCGGAGACGCCTAAACTTACCATCCAAAAGCATTTGCATCCGTTTTTTCAGGACCACAAGGTTCAGTTTCTCATCTCGAACTAGCAAATCCTGGTCCCTTAACGGACTTATAAATATCCGAGCTTGAAGCTGCAGACTCAGCCATATATAGGAGCAACTTGGAGAAGAGAAAGCTAAGAGGTTTTCCGCAGGATCTTTTTCAGAAGTAGAGCAAGGAACAGGTCTGAACCGCCAAGTTGAGATCAGTAACTGGGGCTTCCAGCGTGGAATTGAACTTGTCTGATTATTCCGTGTTTAGGAGTGGGAGTCCTTTCTAAAGAGTGACGCTCCTCATTCAAAGAGGGGCGGGTGGTTATCGAGGTTTGCAAAGTCTAAAACTTCAGCATGTTGGATGCACCCAAAGCCCGTTAACCAAAAGGCGAATAGTTAGCCGAGGAAGGGCCTGAATAAGCTTTTTGCCCGATAGGACGGAATCAATCGCAACACAATGGGGGAGGAGCGGGTATAGGGCCTTTGTTGTGTTGGGCCTACAGAGGCGAATAGGATCAGCACGAATAAATAAAGATTTTCAGGCGAAAAAGGAGAGATCTCTTTTCTTTTGGGCTTGAGAGAGGATGACAGACAAAGGGGATGGCTCCAAGCGAGTGGGCAAGGTATAGAAAGTAACCAGCTAATCGAAATGCCTGTCCCCCTGTACATGAAGCCCTGGAGCACCTTGACCCGCTGGTAAGGTGCCTGGCAGGGGATAAAAAAGAAAAAGCAAACAGGTGATAAGCCGAGTAGACTTAGCTGCAGAACTAGCTCTTTCATTCGCCGAATCACCCGCTGAATCAATAGAAGAATAGCCCACTGCCACCCGCATTCTGGGATTGCTGAAAGTCTGGTTCTAACGTAGGATTTTTTCAACAGGAAATTCTTTGTTTGAATGCTGTCCTTCCACCGTCTTTCTTTCTCTAAAACGAGAAGTTCATATATGGCATAATGAAATATATATATTTATCTAATTTGTTGGCTTACTATCGCCCCTCGCTACTGCTCAACCTCGCTATCGCATTGATTCTTGCCGGCCCTTCCAGATGAAAATTCCTTATTGAAATCGAGATCTTGTTCCATTAGACCCAGTTCGGTCAGATCAGTTCCCATAATATTGCTTGCCCGGGCCGGGCTTTCAGTGTTTGGTCGGGCCTTCCGGGCTTAAGGGAGTTCCGCCGAGGGGAGGCAGAGAAAAAACAGCCATTTCATCGGTTGTCGGAAGAGCAGTAGGCCTTGGTGCTTGAGTCAGTCCGTGGTCAGCAGTGGATTAGGTAGAATCGGTAACTGTTCTTGCTTAAGTGAGGTGGATCCGATCCCAAGTGACAGTGACATCGAGTTAGCTCTTTGAAGACTAACCCCTGCTATTGTATTGAATCGGCCATAGCTTGCTACGACCCTTCCTTAGCTTAGGCGAGTGAAGTAGGAAAAAAACCTTATTAAATTAACAGAACCCGGAAGGGGCGAAAGGCATAGTAGAAAACTTAGTGACCTGCTACCTTACTTCCCCTGGCTTCGGTTGACCCCCTTTCGGTGGTAGTAAGAGCAGAGTCTTGGGTTGGTGCTTGAAGTAAGGGTCATCAAAGAGACGGATTTCTTTTTTGGGATTTGGTAATCTAGCTAGACTTCCTGGTATTCCAGTTTCTAGGAAGGGAGACATGGCTAAGGCTTGTGGCTAAATTGCTATGGCTTCTTCTTAGAAAGAAAGGTAAGAAGGAAGAAGGGTTTGAGCCGAGATTCCATCTTAAAAGCTACGACCTGGAGACCAGAACGGCGAAGATCCTATTCCTATGAATCTGCCGCATATGGTTCTACGTCTTCAAAAGTTGGCCATCTATGCGCTAGCTTCACCTTGACCGCTCTTTCTATAAAAATATAGATATTTCTACAAGGCTTGAAAAGAAGCCTCAAGCCGATAAGAGCTCTTCATCATGTTCGATAATTTCGAAAGAAGAACTGAGAGTGATTGACCTCACGGCATACATGCTATATGTTCATGCCAAAAAAGGCGAGGCCACTCCGTATCAATATAGGTATGGGGTGGGGAAGTAGAGAGGGTATGAGGGCTTCTTCCAAAAAAGAGTGCTTCGATTTAAATGCTTTTAAGATAAAATGGGCTGACTTGGCTTTGTCAGGCATTAGGCGTGAGCAGGGGCACAGTTCCCGGCCGATGGCATTGGCGTTGGTTGAGTTATTTTCTTACCGGCGATGGAACTTTCTCGACCCCACCCGACACCCCGGCTTTGGCTAACTCCCTTACCGAAACTGGTAATGTGATGTTTAGGTTACCGACCGATGATCTGGATTTGAGCCTTCCCCGATCAAGCAAAAAGCGTGCTGACAGTATCCAAGTGAAGTCTGGGAACCCATTTCTCTTATTTGTCTTATTAAGTAAGAAGGAACCCGGAGGAAAACGAAGTCTCCTAGGTCAACACACCTTCAATGCCATTTACGCGCTACACCTCTAACGCCCCTATCGAGCACTTTTTATGAGCTTACGCGCCAACCTTCGCTGAGGAGTCAACTCCAGTTGGGATATCACCCCTCCCGACCCCAACAACCTGAGTCCTTTCTGCGGATACTTTCTTGCAAATAAGGACAGACTAGAGTGAATGCGGGAATGACATACAGGAATGGGATACTACTAAAAAAAAAAGCCAGAAACCAAGCCTAGGGAGCCTTTACGCGAATATGAGGTTTTTCCTTTAATATGGGATTACGGTACTGCGTTACCATTCTTTCCTTCCCTGGGGCTTCGTCCTCGGCCTTTGGGAGATGCGATTGGATGCTGGCATGACGACTGGGTGAAAGGCTTCTGGGTCAAGTTGAATATCTGTAGGGGCTTTCTCACCTTTATTTGGTGATTCCCCGAGCCAACCAATGTTTGGATTCCCGGATCAATGAAGGACGAGATGGCGTGTGTGATCTGTTAGTAGTAGTCCCTCCATACCTTCCCAACTATTAGTGAGATAGTCACTCCGCTTCCCAAGTCAAACCATCTGGGTCTGGTACTCTCTTTCCCGCTAGTGCTACTGTAAAGTCTTATCTTATTCCTCTTGATCAAGTCAATAGACCCTTTTTAGTCTATTTTTTTTCTTGGAAAAGGATTGAATAGCCTCTTGGAATGGGCAGCAGTCACTCTACCTCTGGAAGTGTGAAAAGGAACTACGGCATAACTGCCAAAGGGGGAAGGCTTTGGACAAAGATGAAGAGAATCAATTAGACTATGAAAGTGTTGGCCGTGGGGATTCTTTCTCTTATTCCATCCATGGGGAACGGAGCCCACTGTGAAAGATATCAGAAATGGCTAGAAGATGTGTCAATGAACTGAAAAGTCTTTCAAGATGTGGAGAGAGATGACCTTTGACTATTGGTGTGAGGGACCCAGAGACTTCGCTACTTTATAAAACGAATTCCCTGACGCTTGTCAAGGCGGTGGCTTTGCCCGCGTGAAGAAAGGGTAGACTAAATGGACCATAGGGGATTCCCTTCTAACTGGGCATCCTGCTTTGAGTGTGAGGAACTGGAGCGGGTCGGGATCACCAAGCGAAAAAGCCCAAACTTTAAATAAAGAAAGACTTCTCAGGTCAGCTGCTCGGTCTAGCGAGGCAAGAAACTTTTTTCATCACGTGGAGATAGGATTGGCCGGGATCGGTAAGAATGTCTGAGCTTTAGCCCCGGTTGGTTCCATATTTGGGCATTTCTTTAGTAAGGCAATTACAATGGGAAGCAAGGCTGTAAGAAAGACAGATGGGTAGACTCCCCAGGTATGATGGCAGGTGAGTCAGTCAGTTAGGTAGGCCCCTGAGCAGTCAAACTAAAGAGAAAAGCTCCTAATGGAGCGAGAAGCCCCTTTATGTTTATGGATAGGAGGCGGACCATAGGACAGACTTATATCAGCAACGACAACTCTGCTGCGGAAAGAAGTACCATCTGATTAAGGTATGAGATATCCCGCCGGGCTCTCTCCTAAAGGCTGTTCTTCTGAGATTGCTCTTTGGGATGAAACTTCTTCCGAAATGCACCAGATGGAAGAGCGGTTGATCCTTCACCAGCTCTTGAAGGCTTGGACGAAGACTTCATATGCTTTCTACGCGTAAGCCTTTTGCTTTATATCTCGTGCTTTCCTAGGTAAAGAAGAATAGTCAATTTCTATGCCCAGAGTCAGCCTCTGGACGGACTGTCTGTTCGCAAGGGATCGAAAGAGTGATGAGAGTCTTGGCCTGGATTTGCTCTTTACACTGAATCGCTACTCCTTCACTAAGGACAAGTACCTAGCCCCAGCAGTGAACTAAAGGAAGCGCTATACTCACTATGTCCGGCTTAGTTCGTCAATCACTTGCGAGATTCAATTGTTGGGCGGACCCCTTCCATGATTGATTGCGGGAAGTAGTCTTTTTGACTAACAAGATACCTACGCAGCTCAGCTGTCCAAAAATAGACAATCGCTTTCACAATGAATGACTTGACTTTGGCTCTCCGGCCACTATGAAATGGAAATAGATCGAAAGGATTTTCACTCTTTCACAGCTAGAAAAGGTCAAAGGTATGACTTTGGGGACTAGAGAGATGGACGAAAGAAGGGCTCGACTTCTGATAGATGAATTAGATTGAGTTCCTCTGTTGAAAGAGCTGCTGACCAAGTGAGACAGAGATAAGCACAGTTGTTCCAAACGATGATTCGACGAAAGCGCAAGACGCTGGCAGTCCACTCTTCGGACGAGGGAAAAGGAAAAGCAGCAGCACTTTCTGTAGTTGTATAGGTCTGGGAAGAAGAAGGTTTGGCAAGTGACGGGTAATGCCGCTATAAGAGAAAGAGTGCCTCGAGAATAGGCTTTGAGCGTTCAACTCGTTCTTTCTTTTGGGGTTTGGTACTTCGACCACAAGATCTCATCTCGTCTTTTTTTAAGAAATTGAGGCCTTGTAAGTAGTAAACTCCTTAAGCCGAAGAGTCGTTAAGCCGAGAAAGCTAACAAATTGATTGCCTGATCATCTCAGATCAGGAAGGGAGTTTGGGCTTTCTCCCTTCAAGGTGTTAGGAATCGATTGAATCATCCCTGTACTTCTACTCGATAAGAAGGTAGCGGGGATAAGACCTTTTGGATAGGGACGAGACTACCAGGGGAAGAGACGAAGTGGCTTAGGCCAATCATTCCGGTTAGCGTAGTGAAGCTGTGAAATCAAATCTCCATCATCAAAGACAAGGAAATCAACTTCACTAGATGGTGAGCTACCTGATTCTTTCTTTCACCCTACTGGTTAGTCTTGCCCAGGGAACAATGCTTTACGGGGAACCGGGGATGTTCTCCATCTATAAGCCTCGGAATAATGGCAGTTAGTTGCTCTCAATGACGAAGTCTCTGAACAGATTCCCAATGCCATCTCTCGAATAAGAGTTTCAGCGGGTAAGACTCCTGCCTGGAGTCACTAAAGAGAGAGTGGGTTACTCGCCAGACTACCGGTGCCGGAGAGTTGACAAGATGCCTGACTTCGACGGAGTTGAACCAACCATTATCTAGAGGAGGTGCGTCGCCTTTTAACAGTAAAGAAGCTCAAGAGCTAGGAGTTGTGAGGCTCACTCATTGAAGTGTGACCGTATATCTGGTCTGGCTGTTTCCGAGGAGCAACCAGGTCTTTTTTCGACCCTTAGATCTTAGATTAGAGCAAGATCCGTCCCACTCTCTCATCTACACAATGAATTGTCCGATCTGTTTTGTTCACAGGTGCTTTTTCGGAGATTCCAGATTGGATTGCTAATCATGACATGAGTTTCAGTCTTTCCTCCGTCAGTTGAGGAGAGGGGTTCGGGTGATGAAGGTGAGGTCCTGAGAGAGATGCTTCACACATGGCATCCGATTGAAAGAAAGATAGGGGTTGGATTCGCATACTTCGGATGTTGGTCTATCTTACACCAGACGAAGGGGATTACTTACGAGAGAAGGATTCCCTGGACTGTACTTTCTCCTATCTCAAGTCTATAAGTACGGTACAGCTCGGTATAGCAAAGGACGATGTGATGACAAGGCATCCCGGACAGTTTGACGGACTCAAACCTGCCGGCTCTTTCCCATGTGGCTCGTCTATCTACATTTCCCTAACTAACTCATTCGATGCACGGTTTCTCGCTTTCTTTTCTTTTGCCATCGAGCTAATGAAGGGGCTGTTCACTTACACCAAGGGCTACTGCGACAAGATCAAAGGCTATCCCCTTCCCTTTAGTAGATATAGGAAGCCCGTTGGAAAGATTCTTTGCCACATGGCTCCGCTACGACTCATCAATCAAGGGACTGATGCTTGCCTGACGTTCTGATGTCCAGACTCCGTGCCATATCCTTCTTTTTCCATAAAGTTACTGACGAAATCCTACCTTCGCTCGCTTAGTGATTGAGGATGGATGGAATTCCGCTCGACTGTAAAGGAGAGGTTCTGAAAGACACTCGACCAAAGGCGAAGTGAGAGGAGAGTTTGGCTGCTTCCTTGGAAAAAGACCAGTTGTTCGTTCTTCAGAACATCTTTGATCTTTGAGGTCAGATTCTGAGGCCATCCCATTCAGGCTCATAAGAAGCTGTTGTCGGCAACGGAATCGGAAAATGCAATCAACTATTTAAAGCAGATACGGTGGGGAAGTCAAGAGTGGAGTTAGCGGTGTAGTTGTAGGTTTCAATTCCTATCCCTTCTTTCGACTCGGAAGTTCTGATTGATTAGCGAGTATGGTCAAGCCCCAACTGCTATCCTTCAAGAGTTCTGTTAGGGCACTCCTTCGAGGAGGGAAAGACGAGAGAGCTGACCATAAATTCAAGATGAAATAGCTGGTCCAGCGATGACATTTCAGAAGTCTGGCACAACATTGCTTTATAGTCAAGAAAGATACGTCTGCCTAACTAACCATAGGAAGAAGGGCATTCAGGTTCAAATCCTGATCTATCAATAGGTGGTAGTATGTCCCGCCGTCGCCAGGAGAGGCTAGGCGAGACTTAAAGGCTGTAGCGAACAACCATCGGGCAGCGAGAAAGCATCTGAACATCAGGCTAATACAAAGACAGACTTAGCCATAAAGCTGCGACTTAGCCTCTTTTCTTTGGCACCTAGAATCTTTGCTCACACGCCAAGAGCAAGAGCTTACCTTAGAGGCCTCCCCGACTTCTTCTTAGAGCTACTTTAGGTCGAGGTTCTGAAAGAAGAGTTGGCGAAGTAAACAATTCCATCTTCCAACAGTAGCTGCTAGTTCTCGACTCCGCTATGACTCTTATCGAATCCCCTCTTATGTCATTTCCCTCCTTCCGAGAATAACTCTTTCGGTGGGGAGACTCCTGCCTGGAGGCATTAAGGTTTGTTTAGTTTTCGTTTAGGCTGCTAAAGACTGACTTACCCCAACAGCCGTAGCTAAAGGCTTAACCCATTGTTGAGTACCCAGATTCTTCAACCCCGACCTCAAGAGAATCCGGGGAAAGCTCCATATCAAAAGAAGCTTGACCGGTAGGGAGAAAGAAGTTTGGGATATCTTCTGAGTTTGGGGCTAAGGCCTGTAGCTATCAGAGTTTCACTTTTCTCTTCACCGGAATTGGAATCTACTTCACTAGATGGAACAAAGATCAAATCTTCCTAAGCCTAAACGTGCCATGGAAGGGAATAAATCCCTACTTTATTTAATTTAATACTGGGGCATATCTTTCTCGGAAAGCAGTAAACTCCTGAAGAAATGACATAATAAAGAAAGTGCCACTTTGCCTTTTTCCCGTATTTTTCTTGGCATACATCTCTTCTTTTCTCTGTATACAACTCAAGATGGGATCGCATTTCACCTTCTTCTCTCTCCTAATCCGTCTATTTCCCCGTCCTTCTTTCTCTTTCTTTTGAGACAAGCTACCTTCATTCAACAGATTTCTAGTTTTGTAGGTCCTACTCCCTTGCTTCTTAGGGTGTCTAGGAGTTTTCCTTGAGTTCTGTTATCTCCTAAGGCTCTGTCAAGACCTGAGCTAGGGCAGCTACGAGGTTACTAGCAGGTACTCCGTTTTCTCTTCTAGTAGGTAGACTAGCTTATCCTATACTATACTAAAGAACTTCACCGCTCATGGTCTTCCTACTCCAATGATGTTCTAAGGTGCTAAATAGAGGTGACTCACTTGAATGGTTGCAAGCAGCCTATTCAACCCGATGCAACTCCGAAAAAAACATAAGAAGAGGAAAAATGGGGGTATACTTTACTTCCTCTTCCTCTAGTCGAGCTACTTCATTCCTATAGCTCTCAGTTCGCGCATCAGCTTGGCGCTTTTGCCTTAATTACATCAAAGAAGAATTGAACTTCTTCTAGGTCTTTGAAGACTAGAATCCATTTGATGTCCACCATCCTCCTCCTCCTCCTTCCTCCGTTATTTTAGCTGCAACGTCGACAGACGCATGAACAAGTGCCAGATCAAGGAAAATTTTTACCCCAACCTCATTTTCTCTTCTTGAGGCATTTTCGGGGAGTAGCCTCTCACAACCATTAATTCACTTCAGCCTACTCTTTTTTTGCTGCTGCGCCGACTAATATAGAAAGCACTAGTGCGCCCGCGAAAAGGGTAAGGGCACGGGCGTACTTTTTATCTTCCAGTGCTTGCCCTATCTCCGCAATAATACCCTTTTCATGCTCGGTGCTTTCATCCACTGGCATTTTCAGCGGGTCGAACTGCTGTTGGACTACTTCCGCTACGCTGTCCGAACAGCTTGAGTATACCGACGAAACACTATCGTTGCTTGTAGCTAGAGATGCCACTCCTTCCTGCAATGATGCTACTGATTGCAGGTCGAGAAGGATTAACGCTGGGTCGAACAGGGCTGTTGCAGGCGATATGACTGGGTCCAGTACGAAGCCACCCCATGCCGCTATTCCTATTGCTAACGCAGCTACGACTCCGGGTTGAATGCCTTGCGGCATTGGAATATCTGTAGCCCGGAGTACACTCGTACTTTATCCCTTTTCCTTGACTATGTATCCTAGACCTCGCTCTGGAGATATGCTAAGTCTCTTACCACCCTTTACGCTTACCCCTCCGCCAATCCTTGCGCTTGCCTTACCCTTATTCTTGCATTAGGATTAGTACTAAGAGCCCATTCGTTCACAGCGAGAACAGCTCCTTATCTTCCGAGTTGGCTCATGAATCTCTGTCTTCTGTTAATGGCTTTTTGTTCCCGTTAGGACTATAAGCCAATAGTCTCATAAGTGGCCATTGCTGAATGACTTGTCTGCTACCAACTCCTTCCTCTATGGGTAGGTCATCTCTACATGTGAGACCTTGAATACAAATTTATCACATACTGGATTCCCGAGGAACTCCTCCTTGCATAGCAGACTAACAAGCTGAAAAGTGATCTCGCTGTACCCGATCTCCAAGCACTGACATTGAGAGAAGAGTGGAACGGGACTAGCCTTATAGGGGACTTCCCCGGAGACTTCTCAACTCATATCGGAGCAAGGTTTTCCAAATCCTACTGAGACTGAGACTCAGTGCCAGCGGGGGTTAGAGTGATTGAAGTTCCTCACCTTCTTGTGTCACGATCGATGTCAAAGCTCTTGCTTGCTTGACTGATTAAGGTTCCGCTTTTAGCTGATACGATACCTCTCTAAGACAAGACCGGATTTTGCACATGCAGTTGGTGTGGTAATAAGAGAGACCCTTCCTCCAAGACTGGAATCAGGAAGAGCGGATCTTGTCACTTCTGAACTTTTGAGTCTTTTGATACCAACAGGCAATACAGCACTTTAACTGCATTCGTGGTGACAGCAATCTCGCACGGACCACCACGCTCATGTGTCCCCAGGACACGTCGTCGGCCTCTACAGCATCGCAACTTCGCACATGCATAGGTGATAGTGAGATCCTGGGCCAAACACCATCCTTTTCAGCCCAACTCTGTCTCAATGCCCTCTTGGCAAGATAAGCCATCAGTCAGCTGTACAATGTAAGGATCACAGTAAACTTCCCAATCCGTATCCCTCAAGCCCTCATGCTCGAAGCCTATGGGTCGTTATAAACCATGCCAGCTCGTTTCCCAACGACTGCCGCTCACTTTGCAAAGACACTGCAACTGAGCACTCAACCTCTCTTCATAATAAATGTATAAAGTCTAAAGGTAGCTAACTGTGTAAATCCTTACTTTAAGAAGTAAGCAAGCGCTAAAAGTCCCCCACGGAGCGGTAAAGCATGATATTAGAGGTTCAGGTTCACTAGTGACTGGAGTGAAGTCGTAACTATAGAATAGAATCTCTCTCTTTCCTTCCCCATGGTTTAAAGAGCTAGCTTGCCTTAGCGCCTTTCCTCGTCCATTAACCCTTAGTGGATTCTAAACCTTGCGTCTTGCTACTGCCTCTGTAGCACTAAGACTAGCAGGGAATTCAATAGCTGCGGATTCTAGCACAAGAACCGATTCGGCGAAAAGAACCCCTTCTGATTCACTTGCAGCAAACAGGGCATTCTCGGCATCAATGCTCCTGGCAATGGCAAGATCCGATATGTCAGTTGCTTGTCTTCAAGCCTAAACCTTATTCTTACTCCTACTAGGGCAATCAGTCCCAGTTAATGGTCAATCAAGTTCAGGTTAATCCCGAACGAACAGCTTATGCGGCCAAACCAACCCGACAGAGAGAGCTTCCAACAGCTTAGTTGTCCACTTCTCTTCCGACAACAGCTTCTTTAACCGATGCGCCCCTTTCTTGATTTAGGAGTCCGACACTCACTCGGTTAAATATGTCTATCGCAGCAAGTCCTTCTCACAGTCTATAGCCTTCGCTAGTTGCATCTGTCAAAATTCCGGGCGTGCCCCGGTGTACCTGCTTCCAAGCCTCCGCTATTTCCTTTACTAAGGCTATGGCTCCTTTGTCTTTGTATGAAAATTCCAGTTCACTCAGCTCGTGTGTCGTAGGGACAAACTGTTTTTCACCAAACTGCCTCCGGACCATGGCGGGGGCATAACTGACTCCTCCCCAGGGTCCCAACAAAGGAAGCCAAGGGTAGCTTCCATATCTATATGCTACTGGGCAAGGCTTCACCCAAGGAGCTCTCCATTCAACGTTCTGACTGTTCCGACTCCGGAAAATTTCAATCCACTCTGATTTGGAAAATGGTCCTGGCCATTCACTTGAACAGAATTCCACAATTGGGATTTTACTTTGGTGCGGGTAAGGCTTTGTGAACCTATTCTCTGTGCACTCAAGATGTCCCTTCATCCAGATGTATAGTAATGGGGCACCACCGAGGATTCTAAACCTTTGGTCCGGCAGTAGTTCAAGGACCGGAAAGTTTCTGCTAAAATGGCTGGTACAGGATTAACCCCGTGCATGACCTGGTGAAAGAGGTCAATCACTCTGCTATCAATGTACCCCAAAGCCTTAGGGAAAATTATCAGCCCATAAACTTCCAGTGCGGTGGCGATTAATTCTAAATCATTCTCCTGCTGCTGCATAATAAAGGCATGCAAGAAGTCCCACGATACACACTCTTCGTCTCCCTTCTCTTTTATATGTGGGTCTATCTCGGCTACCTGCATGTCTAGTATCTTGGCAACTTTCCTTCTCATGCCCGATCTTGGCTTATATCAATAAACTTTGTCCGGGTCTGACAATGCTATGTTCAGTAGAGCAGTATACTCCTCGATAGTAGGTGTCATATCTATAGTATCGAATGTGAAAGATTGATAGTAGGGATCCCAGAACTGGATGAGGCCTTAATCAGTTGGTCTGAAATGGATACCATGGAGAGGTAGCCGATGTGACCAAATTTCAAATTGGCCTGCTGCAAGAAGGCTTTTTCAACGATTGGAATGCTCGATTGATGAGGCCTAAGGAGTGCCTTTTGCGCTTAGCTTGCCAGTAAGTTTTGCGTATCAGTTCTTTCTTTGCTTTCCTTCCCTTCCAAAGAGCTTCTAGCACATGGGCTTAGAAGTTACATCTCCTTTAATTAATAAAGAAGAAAAAGCAATTTATCTCTGCAGATGAATTGAAGAAGAAGGATCGCATTATCTCCTTCTATCATTGGTGCTATCGTATATAAAGAGAAAGGCGACTTTTAGGTTTAGGTATGAAAGGTGCTCTTAACTATCAATTTCATAAGATAAGTACGATTGGACAGCTTTCAAAGGCTAGAATAGCTAATAGGCTAGCTTCCTTGCTAGTATGCCTTGTAGCGAACTAGACTGAGAATCTCTTATAGAAAGAAAGCTTCTGTCTTCTTGTGTGAGACAAGAAAGACCTCGAGACTTACAAACATGGGTCCTTTCCCAATTTTCTCCACTACACACTCTCACCCAGCTTCATGGTCACACTGATAACCGCCCTCTTCCTGCAGATATTTTTTGTGTTCCGTGGAATGAGTTCGATGTTCGTCGACTGGAAATCATTTACTGCCGCTTGACCCGGGCGGACGTTAGCCTGTTTATTTTGATTTCTTTCTTCCCGTTGGTCAACAACCAATCAATCCTCTTTTAGTCAGAATCAGTCTCTCTTTTTTTTGGGGGGAGCAGAGCAGTCAAAGAATGAAGGGAATTATGGAAACATTTTTTCATGGTCTAACTCTAGGTTTCACAATTGTAGGATCATTTGCTCTTGCACTTTATACATTTAATAGTGTGGCGCCTCTTTTCGTGCCAACTGTTAATCCGCCTCAACCGGCTCCTAACCCGGAGATCCCACCAGTGCCCGCTCCCATGCCCGATCATCTTTTAGACGCTGTGATTAATAGCCCACTTGAGCAATTTTCCATTCTCCCATTGATTCCTATGAATATAGGAAACTTGTATTTATCATTCACAAATCCATCTTTGTTTATGCTGCTAACTCTCAGTTTGGTCCTACTTCTGGTTCATTTTGTTACTAAAAACGGAGGAGGAAACTCAGTACCAAATGCTTGGCAATCCTTGGTAGAGCTTATTCATGATTTCGTGCCGAACCCGGTAAACGAACAAATAGGCGGTCTTTCCGGAAATGTGAAACAAAAGTTTTTCCCTCGCATCTCGGTCACTTTTACTTTTTCGTTATTTCGTAATCCCCAGGGTATGATACCTTATAGCTTCACAGTTACAAGTCATTTTCTCATTACTTTGGGTCTCTCATTTTCTATTTTTATTGGCATTACTATAGTGGGATTTCAAAGAAATGGGCTTCATTTTTTAAGCTTTTTATTACCCGCAGGAGTCCCACTGCCGTTAGCACCTTTTTTAGTACTCCTTGAGCTAATCCCTCATTGTTTTCGCGCATTAAGCTCAGGAATACGTTTATTTGCTAATATGATGGCCGGTCATAGTTCAGTAAAGATTTTAAGTGGGTCCGCTTGGACTATGCTATGTATGAATGATCTTTTATATTTCATAGGGGATCCTGGTCCTTTATTTATAGTTCTTGCATTAACCGGTCTGGAATTAGGTGTAGCTATATCACAAGCTCATGTTTCTACGATCTTAATCTGTATTTACTTGAATGATGCTACAAATCTTCATCAAAGTGGTTATTTTTTTATAATTGAACAAAAGCGAGGAGTGGAACTACCGAGTTTACGGCCAGATAAAAAAAAAAGATTCCGAGCACGTCTGGTTAAAGAGAAGAAATGGGAAAGGGGGTAAGAATAAATAAGACGAATAGAATCTAATTCATGTTCATGCTAAGAGAAGAGCGGATCCAATACCAAGACGACTATCGAGAAAGCAAGCAATCTTCTTTTTGACTCATTCCATTCTTCTTCTGCTGAAATGCTATGGACGTCACACACAATCTAGAAAACGACTCAAAGTGTCAGTTGTGAACTCAGACCTTGAGAGAAGCCGCAGTTGACTGCTATTTCGGCCTAGACGATCCTTAGACGCACAAGGCGCTTCGAATTGTACAAGTCAGTCGTTCCTGGAGCTCTTCCTCTGTCCCCAATAGCCGATGGTTGAACTGAGCAAAAGAGACCTGATGCCATTTGCAATTGCAGTATCTTTTTCTGTAGTACAAGTACTAGGTGAAAGAGAGGGTCGACCGAAGGGAGACATATTTTCAATATTGCGATGAATAAGAATCCAACTAGAAAGCGCTTTTCTCTCGGGAAATGGGTGCTACTCAGATGCTTCACTGACATAATATTCATTTGTCTCAACTTGTCGAACCGCTACTCGAATCCTAAACGGCGGGAAGGGATCGAAAAAGAAGTTCCATGATATAGTCAGAAGATGATCGCTCTCTAGCTATGAAGTCTAATCTTACTTTCTCTAGGAAGAAAATAGCTAGTCGCAAGAAAGAATAAAAGAGATGCTGCTATTGATGAATCATCTATGTATTCGACCGGGGCGCTGAAGAGCGAGAGTTCAGAAGTGCGACAAAAAAGAAAGGCTTGGAGACCTGAGGAACGAAGTGAGCTATAGATTGACCGCTGCCCCCTCGTTATGATAATGAATCATTCCCCGTGAGATTCGGGACAGGATTTCAGTCCAAAGAGATGGGGGCGTACTTGCTTTATAACCATAGAGCGAAATAGACCTGGCACATCACAAGCCATCTAACTTAAAATAGAGAGTCGGGCATGTGACTCAGGCTTGCTTTCTTCAAATCTTGCGCTCTGAACTACACCCATCCTGCGATAAGGGTGAACGTGGAGAAGAGCATCAACTAAACTGTCGCCGCATGGATTGACAAGGAGCCACTGTTCAGACGAGAGTCAAAAAGTCAGGATGCCGGCAAAACAAAACCTTTAGCGTGCCAAAACCCCTTTTTGCTTTCTGCCTACTCGGCTCGGACTAATCCTTCCCTACTAGGGAGAGTACATAAAAATCAGTAGATCCGTGTGGACTCAAAACCAGAGAGATTGCGATAGAAAAAAGTACTCTCGAGTGATCGAATGACTCAAAGAAAGCGGGTCGACGCCAGCTATAATGGTTGAAATCATCGCTCGCAGGTAACCGTTAGCGGGCTACAGTGCCTCGTAATAGTCGAATCTTGGATATAAAATAAAGGGAGCCCTCCCTTCGGTCGTCGTCGTCCCTCGCTCTGCCAAAGAAAAAGAAAATAGGTAAATTTTTGCCCTGTATAGCTTACAAAGCCTAGGCCAGTGAAAGACGGGGGCATTTTACGACCCGAACACAGGAAAAAGCGATAGGCGAGAGGGCAAAGACTGAACCTATCCCCTTAGTAAGGGAGAACGGGCACTGCCAAAGCAGCTTTCTCTTCTAGGTCTAGGAAAGAACATCGTCCTGACAGACACGACTGGATTCGATTGATTGAAAGCCTTAGCTTGAGCCTTTTATCACTATCAAATAGAAAAAGGAAAAAGCACCACAAAAGGACCCCTGACTTATTAGCGAGAGTCGTGAATTCAAACCCCCTCGGGAGAAAAGAAAGTGGTGATGATTGCCATGAATGCTGCCCTCGAGGACGTGTATTTCGATTGAAACTTCCTTTCCTAGTGCTTTCTCTACTGTCCTACTTTCTAAGCCATCCCGAAAGGCCCTTTAAAGAGAATCCTTAGGCGGTTTTATCACTTCTTTGATACTTGATTGGAACTATTCCCCATGGCTTCCAATTCACCTAGAAAAGAAAAGAAAGGGGAGCATCCATAAGGGGTCTTATGAGGGTTGCAATCTTCTTCTAAGGCAAGGTTTTCTTCCATTAAAGAGATTTGCCTCCTTTCCTTGCTTGCTGCTTACACCATAAGACTATAAGGAGCATCCACTTGACCGATATATGAGTTCCCTGGCCTCCCCAACACACTCCAGCGATGTTACCAAGTCCGAACGATTCTAAAAGTTTTTGGGCAAGACAAGAACTCGCCCTTTGACACCAAGAGATAAGACACAACCTTCTTAAAGAAAGTAACTGGACCTTCTCCTATTGTAGTATCAATGCCGTAGCGCGCCGTTTGGATATGATATATGCCCAGAATGCTAATGGAAGTTGCTCATCCCAAGTACTGGGGAAATCTTCCTTAGTCTTCTTGAGGATCTGCAAGAGTGTTTTGTTTGTAGCCTCCGCCTGGATCAGCCAAGAAGAGTGTGGCCGATGCAGGAAGACGTTATGGATGGATTTGACATAACAAAGCAAGATGCTATCTTTGAACATCTTAAGGCCGATGGGAAATTCCAATTTATCAAGGGGCACAAGATCCCTTCGGCCGATGAGATAGCTGGTAGGAACTATTTAAAATGGCATAATTCGTGGACTCACTCTACAAAGAATTGTTTGGATTTCTGGCTCTTTTATTCAATAAATTCTGGAAGATCATTGGGAGCTCTCTCATTGAGTTTGTGAAAACAGTTTTTGCCACTGGTCAGTTGCCCGAAGGAGTGAATGATTCTTACATCCCCCTAATTCCTAAGCTAAAGAAGCAAGAAAGAATTTCTAAGTTTCGGCCAATTGGGCTCTGTAATCTTATTTAGAAGGTGATAACCAAGTTGATTGCTAATCGTCTCAAGCCACTGATGGATAAATGGATTTCTCCTAATCAGGCAAGTTTTTTACCAGGACGACAGACTCATGACAACACCATCATCCTTCAGGAAGTGATCCATACCATGCGAAAAAAGAAAGGGAAGCTGCATGAGGGTATGGCTCTTTCTGTATTAGTTAACGGTTAAACGATATCTCTATTAAAAAGATCTCTTCTGTCCTTTCTAACTGTACTACGAAAGAAAAGACGCTAGGCACCTGTTAACCTGTTAAACGAAATCTCCCTAACAGCGAAAAAGGCGAAACCCGCTTATTCGAGAAAGGTGGGGCTTTGCTTTCTTTCAACTCCCTGCCTTAAACCTGATTGCCAGAAAGCTGCTAGAAGGCTAAACAACTTCCTCAAAAGGGCTCCCTCAGGCGGATCTGTGGGCATTAAAAGAACCGGATCTAACGGCTATTGGCCGATCTAATGCACGTATATATCTTACCTATTGATCTGACCTTTGCTTTAGGACAGCCAGAAGGGCAGAGCTCTATGTTCTATTGAAAGCTGTCCCATCTGTCTATTAGTTCAAGCTGTGATGTGGCATTTCTTCAACAGCAACTTCACGTGCACAACCTAACCACTAAGTCTTTCTAGGAGTCATCCCTTGCTTCAGTGTGCCGTCGGATTGTGAAGGTGTTCAGTAATCGGATGCTATCGAGGAAGATGAATTAGATGGGCATAATTTCTCTCAAAGAGCTCCTTCTTGCTAACACTGGATATGCCGAGGTTATTCCGAACTGGGATTGCCTCGCTTAGAAGCGGGGCCGCAGATGCATTGGAAAAAGTACCCGTAAAAGCAGTAAGGCGTGGGCGCGTTGGAACGATCCCACTTTGAAAGCTCAACCTCGGGAGAATCCGTTTCGCCGGTCCAGTGACTTGGCATACAAAGGAAATCCTCCATGTGGTGCACTCCCGCTTCTTCATACCCGGAAGAAGTTTGAGCTGCTCCAAGGGACAGCTTTTTGCTGCTGGATGAAGGTCTTACGTCGGCTAAGAAGAAGGAAAATTCCATCTTTTTTGCGGTCCTGGAGATCGGGGGATAAGAGTTCGCCCTCCCTATTTTGAGTGGGTGCTCGCAAGGTCAAAGTCAAAATTTCTATTCTTTTATTAATACAGGGATAGGGGGAATAAATAGTTTAAGTGATTTACACCTCGAAGTAGAGTGTGTAAATACCGGATGCATAGGTTGAGTCATTCGCTAAACAACTATTTTGTTGGGCGATCAACCAGGTGCTCCTACCCAACCGGACTAATGAATGCCAACTGGAAGAACTCACTTTCCTATCGTTCAGTAGGAGATCCCTTATTTTGGCTTGAAAATGATTACCTGTTGCTAATGGGGAGAGATCTTTCATTAGGGTTTGATGCTCCTCAATGGAGATCCCCAGAATAATAGCTTGCTTGTGGAACCCTTTGTTTGGTACTTTAATGGGGGTATTCTTGTACAGCTTGGCCCTTTCCCTGGCGCACTGCCATCGAATCCTCCTCAAACCCAATGGGATAGAATTCCTTGCGAATTATAGTTTTCAACTTCTTCCGTGACAACCCAGAAATGTCATGGTTCCTCATATATGCATTCCATCAAGTTAGTGCATAATTTTACGATTTCGATTTGATTTCTCCGATCCAGTTACTGGACGGCCAAACATTGAATGAAATGTTGGCATGGGGTCTCGGCAATTTCAATTCCATTTTTAGTCTTTTTCAATTGAAATTGATCTTGTATACGCCGGTTGAATGAAGCACACGTTGGAGCATCCAAACGAACCAGCAGAGGCTGCTGTGGCAGAGACAACAGCAAAAGCACTAGTCTCCGTTGATCACCTACCAGCAGGGGAAGCAGCATAGGTGGCAGAAACTAACTAGGGTTTAGGTACCAATTCGAAGAGCATTCGTTTACCTCTCCTTAGGGGTCGAGAGCAGCCAGCCCTAGAGGTACCACACTAACAGCGGCATCCCGACCTGATACGGATCCCTACCTCTCTATCCACAACCGACCCACCATTTCGAAAGCTTCTTTATTTACTTGAGGCATAGGCATGGGCACTGGTTCCTTCGGCGGCAGGAAAGGCAGTTGACTTCGTTGACCCGGATTGGAGCAAACACGCAATACACACGGAGGTGGGAACTGCAGTATAGTATATATACGTCAAGGCCGACCAACTTCTAAAAAAAACGGAAGATTAAGTTGACTCCATTGATGCATTAATGACCCAGTAAAAGGTAAAAGCACTATCTCGCCCATATACGAATACAAAACTACTTTGAATAAATACAGATTGAGATTGAGAATAAGTTTCCCTTTGGACGGATCCAGTTCCCATTCGAGAGCCAAAGCTTGACTAATAAGGACTACCCGCTTGAGTCGGAGTCCGACACGTAGTTCGGTATGCCCACAAGGCCTCCGGGAGCCGCTCATGCCCCCTAGCCAATTCAAACTCGGATCCTAAGGCCGATGGGTGATTCTCTATAAAGTTCTAATATGACATCACTTTTAGCTGTTGGGTACGAAACTAGACTAGGCTATGATTCACATCTCGAAAGTTCTCAGATCTGGACCTAAGGCCTGGGACTGCTTCTTCCTTATCGCCCGACTATTGCATCGCCTTGACTTGGGCCGGGAGTTGCCTTTTTCTTGTAAAAATCCTTCCCTTTGTTTATCAGTTAGTGGTAGTGACTTTCTTTCTGTAGACTTGGTTCCTCTTTTGGTTCCTTTGTGTTACGGTTGCTTTTTTTATTGGGCATCTCTTCCTGATCTTTTTAGTCAATTACCTTTTCCGGAGTGGGTGGGGGGCATTCCTTCGAGTCTCTCTTCCGTGGGGGCCTGGGGGATTGGCTTTCGGCCAGGTCCCTGTACCTCTCATGCGAGCCAATTCCAGTTGCTTTCCTTTTTCTTGCGAGTCTTTCTTTTTGAGTGCCCGCTCCCTTTGAATCCCTGCCTGCCACAAGATAATAACTTGTGCCAACCGCTTCGCCCCTCTGACTAAGGAACTAACTATCTTACAGGGCTATTCTTACCTTTTGCTTTGTATCCAGTTAGAGTTTGAGTTGCTTTCATTTACTCAGCCAATCCTAATAGAATCGCTTCAATTGCGAATGTCCCGGCCAGCCCTTTTTGGAATCTCTTGTCCCCCTAAAAACTAGCAATTATAGAGCAGATAGGGGAAAGTGCCTTTTTAAAGGGCAAGCGAAATAACTCGACACATTATCCAGCAAGCTGGATTCTTTTTAGCCAGCAGAAATTTGCTTTCCATACGCTCCGCTCTAAGAATATAATCCAAATCCATAGGCAAGGACGTTAAGCTTCACCTAACAATCCAGCTTCCTGTGATAAAGCTTGAGTATTGGAAGCCCTAAGCTAGCGCTTAATCGACTTTCTTTTTATTGTAACCTCGTGCGAGTCTAGCTCTTACAGGTCTAGGATTCCCGTTATAACTAGTATTAGTGCCCCTGGATCCAGTGCCCGTAACGTAATATGTCTAGTCTCCTAGTGCCCTTTGGGAGGAGTATCCCCAGCTTTTTCTTTTAAGTCAGCGGTATCTCACACGCAATCTCCTGCAGAGTCAAGGTCAAAAGCATATATTATTTCACTATGGGTAGCTGGTTTGAAGTCCATGCCTTCCGCCTTAGAGCCAGTTTTAGTGCTAATATAAGGCTGGCGGGTCATTCAATTCAAGTGAAATACCCGAGTATCTTCAATCTCTTTATTCAACCTAACCCGCCATTGAACAGTAAGTAGAGTTATTTCATTCGATTTCGATTTATAGAAGTAACTTATTTCTTTTCACTTTTTTGATAAGGCCCACTTAGTTTTCCATTTTATTTATTTTTTTTTTTAGTCAGTTCCTTCTCCTCCAATTTTTTAGAGACCTAAGGGAGGCCCTGTCTACATTGGGAGTTTCCTCTAAGGCATTTGCAGTCCAATTCTAGCTTATGTAGCGTCTTACCCCCCCTGTCTCTGTCTATCTATCAATGTAAAAAATAGCATATTTCCAGTGCTCTCTCGTAAAGAGAGGAGTGCTTTCCAGTAAAGGAAATTGGAGTCTTTATAGTTAAACATATCCATTGGCATTGCTACTTTCATTTCATCGAATGGGGTGGGAAAAAGCTTCCAATAGTTTTTTACATCTCTTTGCTTCACTTCAAATGTCTCAATAGAGACCGCGGAAGACCAACGCAAGCAAAGCATAGTGAGAGCACGGATTCCCCACCATCGTCAATGTCAGTCAGTGTAGCAGTAGTTGCATTAGCACTTCTACTAGTTTAAATTCTTCCAGTATTATAACCTCTTTGAGTAGATGTGGGTCCCTTTTAGCCATTTCCAATTACCTTCGATCTATCTCCTTTTTCGGTTCTAGTTCCCATTACTTTGGGTTCATGCGAGCCAGTACCAAGACCCTACAAGTCTTTCCTCTAGTTTGGATATATAGTTCCCAGGCATGTAGTTGGGTAAGCACGCTTATGCACTAGTTGCCTTTTCTCCTTGGAATAGCAGTCTTCGTACCAGTCTCCGGGTAAGACTAAGAGTCCCCGTAACCAGTGGTTAATATGAGTGCCATTTTCTTTCAAGTCTTTCCACAAAAGCAAGTTACTTTTCAAGAAGCACAGCTTACTTCAATCTTTTTCTCTAACAGGCGATTCGTGGCATAAAAGAAAGATTAAGAGCTTTCCTTTCCCTTATTTATGGAATGGGATTGATGCTAAGGAATCCCCTACTAATCGAAAGAGGGGATTCAAAAGTGTCTATTCTATCTTCCAAGGTGCGAAGGGCAAAGGAGACAGAGGAAAGAAGGAGCAGCTATTGAATCCGATCCGCTAAATGGCAAGCAGGAATGAGAGCAACAGGAAGCATAAAAGCAAAGGAGAAAGGAAGCCCGTGAGTCGCCCGAGCTAGGCCCTGTCTAAAGTACGGCCTCTAAAAACATGCGATAATCGGCTTTTTTAGTGGCATCTGTCTGAGGGCATCTGGAATTGTCTGTTTCGGTATTAACTCTTGTAACGGTCTCTAGGGTCTTCGGTCAAATTGGTCTTCTTTCCTGTAGTAGTTCATCTGATGAGTTCATCGCGCAATTTGAGTTTAAGCATCGGGCTTCTGAAAGCTATCTTCTGTAGGTATCGGAGATACCCTTGTATAACTATCGATCAATGGCTTTCGCGCTAGGAGATCATCAGCTTATGGCAGGAAGGATGGATGAGCTCCCTATTGATATAATAAAAGGGGATGGAGGTTAAGTCTGAGCCTCGGATGAGGGGG